TTAAAAATAAGCTAAACTTAAGCTTTTGGGTTCATACCCCAACTATAAAGGAAATCCTTTTTTTTAAAAATTAATAAAGTGCCTGATTAAAGGATTATTCTGATAGGATAAATTAAGTAAATTAAATTTACCTTTATTATATTTTATAGAATTAAACTATATCTAATAACATCAAAAATTATTGTGCTTCTTACACTAAAATATAATTTTAATTTATAATGAATTTATAATTCATATTTAATTTATTCAATTAAATTATTTTAAATTTCTTTTTCTTTTAATTCATCTAAAATATTTTTTTTTTTTATTTTAATTTTTAGTACACTAATTTCAATTTCTTCTAATTCTTGATTAGGATGTTGAATTGGTTTAGAAATTAATCTTTTAAGATTTATCCCCCTAATTTCTAATTCTAATAATTTATTATCTACAGAAGCATCATTAAAATATTTTTTAACACAATCAATTGCTTCTATTAATTTTTTATTTTCTATTTTAATAAAAATAATATTATTAAAAAATTTTGAAATAAATTTCTTTTTATCAATTATAATTAATTCATCAATATTAATAAAAATAGGAGCTTCTCCTTTCCATTTTTGATTCCCTAATATTGTAGAAGGATTATCTTGATTTAATAATTTTATTTTAATAACATGACAAAAAATTACCCCCATAATTATTTTATCATATTATTTTAATAAAAATTTTATTTTAATAATTATTATAATTAATGCTATTATTGGAGCTTTAGGAGGATTAAATCAAACCTCATTACGTAAAATTATAGCTTTTTCTTCTATTAATAATTTAAGTTGAATATTATCATCTATTTTAATTAGAGAAAATTTATGATTATTTTATTTATTAATATATTCTTTTATAATTAGAATTTTATGTTCTATTTTTTATTTATTAAATGTTTTTTTTATTAATCAATTATTTATTAATAATATAAATTCTTTAATTAAAATTAATTTATTAATTAATTTTTTATCTTTAGGGGGATTACCTCCTTTCATTGGATTTTTTCCTAAATGAATTATTATTAATTTTCTAATTATAAATAATATATACATATTAACTTTTATTTTAATTATAATAAGTTTAATCTTATTATTTTTTTATATTCGTATTATTTATTCATCTTTTATATTTAATTATCTTAAAATAAAATGATTTAAAATTTTTATTAAAAATAATAAATTTTCCTTAATTAATATTTTTTCTTTTTTTTCTCTTTCAGGAATAATTCTTAGAACCTTTTTTTTTATATAAGGTTTTAAGTTAAAATAAACTAATAATCTTCAAAATTATTTATAAAGAAATTATTCTTTAAGCCTTAGTATTATTTATTTTACTCCTTAAAATTTGCAATTTTATATCATTATTGAATATAAGACTAAGGTTATATTTATTTTATTTAATAAAAGAGAAAAATTCTCGTTAATAAATTTACAATTTATCGCTTATAAACTCAGCCATTTTATTATTTTGCGAAAATGACTTTATTCAACAAATCATAAAGATATTGGAACTTTATACTTTATTTTTGGTATTTGAGCAGGAATAGTAGGAACTTCTTTAAGTTTATTAATTCGAGCAGAATTAGGTAATCCAGGATCTTTAATTGGTGATGATCAAATTTATAATACTATCGTTACAGCTCATGCTTTTATTATAATTTTTTTTATAGTTATACCAATTATAATTGGTGGATTTGGAAATTGATTAGTTCCTTTAATATTAGGAGCTCCTGATATAGCATTTCCTCGAATAAATAATATAAGATTTTGACTCCTTCCACCTTCATTAACTCTTTTAATTTCAAGAAGAATTGTAGAAAATGGAGCAGGAACTGGATGAACTGTTTATCCTCCTTTATCATCTAATATTGCCCACAGAGGAAGATCAGTAGATTTAGCTATTTTTTCTTTACATTTAGCTGGTATTTCTTCAATTCTTGGGGCTATTAATTTTATTACAACAATTATTAATATACGATTAAATAATTTAATATTTGATCAAATACCATTATTTATTTGAGCTGTTGGAATTACAGCATTTTTATTATTACTTTCTTTACCTGTATTAGCAGGAGCTATTACTATACTTTTAACAGATCGAAATTTAAATACTTCATTTTTTGATCCAGCTGGAGGAGGAGATCCTATTTTATATCAACATTTATTTTGATTTTTTGGTCATCCTGAAGTTTATATTTTAATTTTACCAGGATTTGGAATAATTTCTCATATTATTTCTCAAGAAAGAGGTAAAAAGGAAACATTTGGATGTTTAGGAATAATTTATGCTATATTAGCTATTGGATTATTAGGATTTATTGTTTGAGCTCATCATATATTTACAGTAGGAATAGATATTGATACTCGAGCTTATTTTACTTCAGCAACTATAATTATTGCTGTACCTACAGGAATTAAAATTTTTAGATGATTAGCTACATTCCATGGAACTCAAATTAATTATTCTCCTTCAATTTTATGAAGTTTAGGATTTGTATTTTTATTTACAGTAGGTGGATTAACAGGAGTAATCTTATCTAATTCTTCTATTGATATTACTTTACATGATACTTATTATGTTGTAGCTCATTTTCATTATGTATTATCTATAGGAGCTGTTTTCGCTATTATAGGAGGATTTATTCACTGATACCCATTATTTACAGGTTTATGTTTAAATCCTTACTTATTAAAAATTCAATTTTTTATTATATTTATTGGAGTTAATTTAACCTTTTTCCCTCAACATTTTTTAGGTTTAGCTGGAATACCTCGTCGATATTCAGATTATCCTGATTCTTATATTTCTTGAAATATTATTTCTTCATTAGGATCTTATATTTCTTTATTAGCTGTTATATTTATATTAATTATTATTTGAGAATCTATAATTAATCAACGAATTGCTTTATTTTCTTTAAATTTATCTTCTTCAATTGAATGATATCAATCCCTTCCACCTGCTGAACATTCATATAATGAACTTCCTATCTTAAGAAATTTCTAATATGGCAGATTATATGTAATGGATTTAAACCCCATTTATAAAGGTTTATCCTTTTTTTAGAAATAGCAACATGATCAAATCTTAATTTACAAAATGGAGCTTCTCCTTTAATAGAACAAATTATTTTCTTTCATGATCACACTTTAATTATTTTAATTATAATTACAATTTTAGTTGGTTATTTAATAATAAGTTTATTATTTAATAAATATATTAATCGATTTTTATTAGAAGGTCAAATAATTGAATTAATTTGAACTATTTTACCAGCAATTACTTTAATTTTTATTGCTTTACCTTCTTTACGTCTTCTTTATTTATTAGATGAATTAAATAATCCTTTAATTACTTTAAAATCAATTGGTCATCAATGATATTGAAGATATGAATATTCAGATTTTCATAATATTGAATTTGATTCATATATAATTCCATCAAATGAATTACAACCTAGAAATTTTCGTTTATTAGATGTTGATAATCGTATTATTCTTCCTATAAATAATCAAATTCGTATTATAGTAACTGCAACTGATGTAATTCATTCATGAACAATTCCTTCTTTAGGAGTAAAAATTGATGCTAATCCAGGTCGTTTAAATCAAACTAATTTTTTCATTAATCGACCTGGAATTTTTTATGGTCAATGTTCTGAAATTTGTGGAGCAAATCATAGTTTTATACCTATTGTAATTGAAAGTATTTCAATTAAAAATTTCATTAATTGAATTAATAATTATTCTTCTTCATTAGATGACTGAAAGCAAGTACTGGTCTCTTAAACCATTTTATAGTAAATTAGCAATTACTTCTAATGAAAGAATTAGTTAAATTTTTATAACGTAAATATGTCAAATTTAAATTATTACTTTAGTAATATTCTTTTATCCCTCAAATAATACCTATTAATTGATTAATATCTTTTTTCTTTTTTATTTTAATTTTTTTAATTTTTAATATTATAAATTATTATATTTATAATGTTAATTTAAATAATATTAATAATTCTTCTTTAAATTTTAAAAAAAAAAATTTTTACTGAAAATGATAAGTAATTTATTTTCAATTTTTGATCCTTCAACTAATATTTTTAATATTTCATTAAATTGAATTAGAACAATTCTAGGAATTTTATTTATTCCTTATTCATTTTGATTAATTCCTAATCGTCATTTTATATTTTGAAATTTTATTCTTTCTAAACTTCATAATGAATTTAAAACTTTATTAAAAAACAATTATTTTCAAGGATCTACATTTATTTTTATTTCAATATTTACATTTGTATTATTTAATAATTTTTTAGGTTTATTTCCTTATATTTTTACTAGTACAAGTCATTTAACTCTTTCATTATCAATTTCTCTTCCATTATGATTAAGATTTATAATTTATGGATGATTAAATAATTCTCAACATATATTTATTCATATAATTCCTCAAGGAACTCCTTCAATTTTAATACCTTTTATAGTATTAATTGAAACAATCAGTAATATTATTCGACCAGGAACTTTAGCAGTTCGTCTTACAGCTAATATAATTGCAGGTCATTTATTAATAACCCTTCTTAGAGGTACAGGTCCTAATATAAATCATTATATAATTATATTTTTAGTATTGATTCAAATTTTATTATTAATTTTAGAATCAGCAGTTGCGGTTATTCAATCATATGTAATTGCAATTTTAAGAACATTATATTCTAGTGAAGTTAATTAATAATTAATTAATTATATAATATATATATATATATATATATATATATATATATATAATATAAAAATTAATGAAAATTACACATAATCACCCATTTCATTTAGTAGATTATAGACCATGACCTTTAACTGGAGCTATTGGAGTTATAACCTTAGTTACTGGAATAGTTAAATGATTTCATAATTTTAATTTAAATTTAATAATTTTAGGATATCTTATTGTTATTTTAACAATATATCAATGATGACGAGATGTATGTCGTGAAGGAACTCTTCAAGGTAAACATACTATTTTAGTTACAAAAGGACTCCGATGAGGAATAATTCTTTTTATTGTATCAGAAATTTTTTTCTTCTTATCCTTTTTTTGAGCATTTTTTCATAGAAGTTTATCACCTAATATTGAAATTGGATCTATATGACCTCCTATAAGTATTATTCCATTTAATCCATTTCAAATTCCTCTTTTAAATACTATTATTTTAATTAGATCAGGAGTATCTGTTACTTGAGCTCATCATGCTTTAATAGAAAATAATAATTCACAAACCACACAAGGATTATTTATTACAGTTATTTTAGGAATTTATTTTACTATTTTACAAGCTTATGAATATTTCGAAGCTCCATTTACTATCGCAGATAGAATTTATGGATCTACTTTTTTTATAGCCACTGGATTCCATGGATTACATGTTATTATTGGAACTATATTTTTATTAATTTGTTTAATTCGACATTTAAATAATCATTTTTCTAAAAATCATCATTTTGGATTTGAAGCAGCTGCATGATATTGACATTTTGTAGATGTAGTATGATTATTCCTTTATATTTCTATTTATTGATGAGGTAATTAATTATTTATATAATATATTTAGTATATTTGACTTCCAATCAAAAAGTTTAAAATTTTTTAATATAAATAATTATTCTTATAATAAATATTTTTTTTTTAATTATAATTATTTCTAATATTATAATATTTTTATCAATCATTTTATCAAAAAAATCATTTTCTGATCGAGAAAAATCTTCACCTTTTGAATGTGGATTTGACCCAAAATCTTCAGCTCGTATTCCTTTTTCACTTCATTTTTTTTTAATTACAGTAATTTTTTTAATTTTTGATGTTGAAATTGCTTTAATTTTTCCCATTATTCCTTTATTCAAAATAGTAAATTTTTTATTATGAACTAAAATTAGATTTTTTTTTCTTATTATTTTAATTATTGGTTTATATCATGAATGAAATCAAAATATATTAAATTGAACTAATTAAATTGATTATAAGGATTATAATTTAAATAAAATATCTGATTTGCATTCAGAAAATATTGTATTATTCAATTTATCTTAATAATTTATTATATATATATATATATATATATATATATATATATATATAAATAAGAAGCAAAATAATGCATTTAATTTCGACTTAAAAGAATGAGTTTAATAAACTCCTTATTTTTAATTGAAACCAAATAGAGGTATATCACTGTTAATGATAAAATTGAATTTATTATTCCAATTAAATATAATATATATATATATATATATATTATTATTATTATTAAGAAATATAAAGATTAAAAATAAGCTGCTAACTTAATTTTTAGTGGTTAAATTCCATTAATATTTCTTCTTTTTTACTTTATTTATATAGTTTAAAATAAAACTTTACATTTTCATTGTAAAAATAAAAAAATATTTTTTATAAATTATTTAAAAATAATTATATTTCCTTAATATCTTCAATATTATGCTCTATTTTATAAGCTATTTAAATATAATAATAATAAAAATATAAATAAACTAATTAATATTCAAATAATAAATCTAAATAAATAAATTTTTAAATTATTTATTTGAAAAAAATTATAAAAAATTGAATATTTTTTTATAATTTCTATTAATCCTCATCCTCTATAAACTTCACTTCATCCTATATCAATATTTTTTAATAAATTTTGACCAAAATTAAGAAAATAATATCTTAAACCATAAGTTGATAAATTAGGTATAAATCATATTATACATAAAAAATTTCTTAAATTATAAGTTATTAAAAATTTGTTCACTGAATAAATTTCTATATTTCTAATTAAATATCCTAATAATCCTCCAATAATTCTTACATAAATTACTATTATTTTTATATTAAAAGGTAAATAAATTATATAAGGATAAGAAAAAATTATTCATCTTAAAAAACTTCCTCTAATTACTCTTATAAATAATAAAGTAAATATTCTTTTTAATATAACATAATCCTCATCATATAAATTATAAATTCTTATTAAATTATAATCATTTAATATTAAATATATAATTAAACGAATTGTATAAAATATAGTCAAACCAGTAGAAATATAATATATTAAAAAAACTAATAAATTTAAATTTCTAAATCTAATTAATTCTAAAATTAAATCTTTTGAATAAAATCCAGCTAAAAAAGGAATTCCACATAAAGCTAAATTTGAAATATTTATACATAAAGATGTTAAAGGAATATAAAATCTAATTCCACCTATAAAACGAATATCTTGTATATCATTTATTATATGAATAATTACACCAGCACATATAAATAATAAAGCTTTAAATATAGCATGTGTTAATAAATGAAAAAAAGCTAAATCAGGCATTCCTATTCTTAAAATTCTTATTATTAAACCTAATTGTGATAATGTAGATAAAGCAATAATTTTTTTTAAATCAAATTCATAATTAGCTCTAACTCCAGCTATAAATATAGTTAATCCAGATAATAATAATAAAATTTTTAAAAAAAAAGTATCTAATAATAATAAATTAAAACGAATTAATAAATAAACTCCAGCTGTAACTAAAGTTGATGAATGAACTAAAGCTGAAACAGGAGTAGGAGCTGCTATAGCAGCAGGTAATCAAGATCTAAAAGGAATTTGAGCTCTTTTAGTTATAGCTGCTATAATAATTATTCTTCTAATTATTATTATTTCTCAATCATTTTTTATAAATTCTAAATAAAAAATATAATTTCATCTCCCATAATTTATTATTCAAGAAATAATTAATAAAATAAATACATCTCCAATTCGATTTGATAAAGCTGTTAATATTCCTGCATTATAAGATTTTAAATTTTGATAATAAATTACTAATAAATAAGAAACTAAACCTAAACCATCCCAACCTAATAAAATTCTAATAATATTTGGACTAATAATTAATATTATTATTGAACTAACAAATAATAATACTAAAATAATAAAACGACTTAAATTTAATTCTGAACTTATATATCTTTTTCTATAATAAATAACTACTGAAGAAATTAAAAAAACAAATATTATAAATAATAAAGATATTCAATCTAGTAAAATAGATATAACAATATTTATTGAATTAAAAGAAATAATTTCTCATTCTAAAATAATAGTTATATTATTTATAATAAAATAAATTATAAAAAAAAAATTTAATAATCTTATTATTATTAAAAAAAAAAAAGAAATAAAACAAATTGAATATTTTAAAATATTTATAATTTAAAATGAAATTAATTCATATTTTTGATACCACAAATCAATATTTTATTTAAATTATTTAAATAAAATCAAATTATTATATAATCAATTTTTATTACTATTAAATTTAAAGGTAATCAATGTAACATTAATATTAAATATTCACGTGAAACTCCAGTATAATATCTATAAATTCCTGAATAATATTTTCCATGTTGAATATACGAATATAAATATAATCTATAACCAGCTCTAAAAAAAGAAATTAATATTAATATAATTATAGAAATTCAAGATCATCTCATTAATCTATTAATCAAACTAATTTCTCCTATTAAATTTAATCTAGGAGGAGCTGCTATATTTGAAGATATTAATAAAAATCATCATAAACTTATTGAAGGTATAAAATTTATTATTCCTTTATTAATATATAATCTTCGACTATGTAAACGTTCATATCTAATATTAGCTAAACAAAATATACCTGAAGAACATAATCCATGACCAATCATTATAATATAAGAACCTAAAAATCCTCAATAATTTATAATTATAATTCCTCTAATTACTAATCTTATATGAGCTACAGATGAATAAGCAATTAAAGATTTAATATCAACTTGACAAAAACATTTTAAACTAATATAAAATCCTCCTACTAATCTAATTACAATACTAATATAATTTAATTTTAAATTTACTTGTTGTAAAAAAATTATTAAACGTAATAAACCATAACCTCCTAATTTTAATATAATTCCTGCTAAAATTATAGAACCAGAAACCGGAGCTTCAACATGAGCTTTTGGTAATCATAAATGAACAAAATACATTGGTATTTTTACTAAAAAAGCTATAATTATACAAAAATATAATATATATATATTTATATTAATAAATTTTAAAAAATAAATTATTATTCTATTCATTTCATTAAAAATATAAAAAATTCCTATTAATAAAGGTAAAGAAACAAATAAAGTATAAAATAATAAATATATACCAGCTTTAATTCGTTCAGGCTGATATCCTCAACCAATAATTAATATTAAAGTAGGAATTAATCTTGCTTCAAAAAATAAATAAAATATAAATATATTTATAACTCTAAAAGTTAAAAATAATATAATTAATAAAAAAATAATATTAAATAAAAAAAAATTTAAATAAAAATTTCTTTTTAAAACATTTTCTCTAGCTATAATTATTAAAATAGAAATTCAAATTCTTAATAAAATTAAACCATAAGATATAATATCACAAGATATTATATATCTTAAATTACAAAATAAACCAGATCTAATTATTAAATTTATAAATATTAATGTTATAAAAAATAATATTATTTGAACCATTCAAAATATATTTTTAATAAAACAAATAGGTATTATAAATAATATTATTATAAAAAATTTTATCATTTTTTTTTTTAATTATAATAAATTAAATCCTTGAAAATAATCATTACCATGAGTTCGAATTAAAGAAACTAAAATAGATAATCCTAAAGCTCCTTCACAAACTGAAAAAACTAAAAATACTATTAATATATATAAATCATATTCAATATAACTTAAAAAAATTAATATAAAAAAAAAAATTCTTAAAACAATAAATTCTAAACTTAATAAAACAATTAATAAATGTTTATGTTTTAAAACAAAAATTATATTTCCAACAATAAATATTACAATAAAAATTATTCATATAAAAATTATCATTAATAGTTTTTATAGTTTAAAAAAAACATTGGTCTTGTAAATCAAAATTAAGTTCTTTACTTTAAAAACTTCAAAAAAAAAGAATTTCTTTATCTATAATCTCCAAAATTATTATTTTATTTAAACTATTCTTTGATTGATATAGCAAAAATAATATTATCTTTTTTAATTATAATTATTTCATTATTTATATTATTATTAAATAATCCTTTATCAATAGGATTAATAATTTTATTTCAAACATTATTAATTTGTTTATTATTAGGAATACTTATTAAAACATATTGATTTTCTTATATTTTATTTTTAACTTTTTTAGGTGGATTATTAGTTTTATTTATTTATGTTTCAAGAATTGCTTCTAATGAATTATTTAAACCATCATTTAACACAAAATTATTTTTTAGTATAATTTTTTCTTTATTAATTATTACTCAAATTATTTTTATAAATAATTTATATTGAATAAATTTTTCCTTTAATTCTGATATAAATAATTTTATTTCAATATCTTTATTTGTAAATAATGATAATAAAATTAATTTAAATAAACTTTATAATAATCAAACTTTCATAATTATATTAATATTAATTATTTATTTATTTATTACATTAATTGCAGTAGTAAAAATTACTAATATTTTTTATGGTCCCTTACGATCAAAAATATAATTTCAATTTTAAATTAATGATAAATCAAAAAAATAATTTTATTCTTTTACGAAAAAATAACCCTATTATTAAAATTTTAAATGGATCATTAATTGATCTACCTTCACCTTCAAATATTTCATATTGATGAAATTTTGGATCTTTATTAGCTTTATGTTTAATTATTCAAATTTTAACTGGATTATTTTTAACTATATATTATACAGCTAATATTGAATTAGCATTTTATAGAGTAAATTATATTTGCCGAAATGTAAATTATGGTTGATTAATTCGTACTTTACATGCTAATGGAGCATCATTTTTTTTTATTTGCATTTACTTACATATTGGACGAGGAATTTATTATGAATCATTTAATTTAAAACATACTTGAATAATTGGTGTAATTATTTTATTTTTATTAATAGCTACTGCTTTTATAGGATATGTATTACCTTGAGGACAAATATCTTTTTGAGGAGCAACTGTTATTACAAATTTATTATCTGCAATCCCATATTTAGGATCAATATTAGTAAATTGAATTTGAGGAGGATTTTCTGTAGATAATGCAACATTAACTCGATTTTATACTTTCCATTTTTTATTACCATTTATTATTTTAATAATAACAATAATTCATTTATTATTTCTTCACCAAACAGGATCTAATAATCCACTAGGATTAAATAGAAATTATGATAAAATTCCTTTTCATCCTTTTTTCTCTTATAAAGATTTATTAGGAGCAATTATATTATTATTTATTTTAATTATATTAACATTAACCAATCCTTATTTATTAGGAGATCCTGATAATTTTATTCCAGCTAACCCATTAGTTACACCTGAACATATTCAACCTGAATGATATTTTCTTTTTGCTTATGCTATTCTTCGTTCTATTCCTAATAAATTAGGAGGAGTAATTGCCTTAGTTATATCTATTTTAATTTTAATTATTCTTCCTTTTACTTTTAATAAAAAAATTCAAGGAATTCAATTTTATCCTATTAATCAATTTCTTTTTTGAATTTTAGTAACAATAATTATTTTATTAACCTGAATTGGTGCTCGACCAGTTGAAGATCCTTATATTATTACAGGACAATTATTAACAATTTTTTATTTTTCTTATTTTATCATTAACCCATTAATAAGTAAATATTGAGATAATTTAATTTTTAATTAAATTAATGAGCTTGTATTTAAGCATTTGTTTTGAAAACTTAAGAAAGAATTATAATTCTATTAATTTATACTAAAAATAATCAATATTATATTAAAAAAATCTTTAATCCTAAAAAAAATAATAAAAAATTTATTGATACAGGTAAATATCTTTTTCAAGCTAAATATATTAACTTATCATATCGATAACGAGGTAATGTACCACGAACTCAAATAAATAAAAATGAAATTAATGTTAATTTTAAAAAAAAAAAAATAGTTAAATTAAAACCCCCTATATAAACAATAACAAATAATAAACTCATAAATAAAATTCTTGAATATTCAGCTAAAAAAATTAATGCAAATCCCCCTCTTCTATATTCTACATTAAATCCTGAAACTAATTCTCTTTCACCTTCAGCAAAATCAAAAGGAGTCCGATTAGTTTCAGCTAATATTGAACTAATTCAACATAATCTTAATGGTATTATTAAAATAATAAATCAAATTAAATTTTGATATAAATAAAAATTTAATAAATTATAATCTATAATTAAAATAATTCTTGATAATAAAATTATAGCTAAACTAACTTCATAAGAAATAGTTTGAGCAACAGCTCGTAATCCCCCTAATAATGCATAATTAGAATTAGAAGATCATCCAGCAACTATAATTGTATAAACCCCTAAACTTATACAACATAAAATAAATAAAATCCCTAAATTAAAACTAATTAAATTAAAATAATAAGGAATAACTATTCAAATAATTAAAGATAAAATAAATCCAACAACAGGAGAAAAATAATATATAATATAATTAGAAAAATTAGGATAAGTTTGTTCTTTAGTAAATAATTTAATAGCATCTGAAAAAGGTTGTAAAATTCCTAAAATTCCTAATTTATTAGGACCTTTACGAATTTGAATATAACCTAAAACCTTTCGTTCTAATAAAGTTAAAAAAGCTACTCCAATTAATACTCCAATAATTAAAATTAATAAACCAATAAAAATTAAATAAATATCAACTATTATCATATACTATCTATATAATAAATTATATATTTATGACTTCTAAAACCATTACATTTTTCTGCCAAAATAGTATTTATTATACATTATATATATATATATATATATATTACATATATTATTTTAATTAAAATTAATAAAATTCATTTTTTTTAAATTTAATTTAAATATTTAATCCTTTCGTACTAAAATATTTTATTTTTTAAAAGATAGAAACCAACCTGGCTCACACCGGTTTGAACTCAGATCATGTAAGATTTTAATGATCGAACAGATCAAAAAATTTAAACTTCTGCATTTAATTTTTATCTTAATCCAACATCGAGGTCGCAAACTCTTTTTCTTATTTGAACTAAAAAAAAAAATTACGCTGTTATCCCTAAGGTAATTTTTTCTTATAATCAATAAAATTGGATCATATTTTCACTTATTTATGTTTTATTAAAAAAAAAGTTATTTTTATTTTTCTATCACCCCAACAAAATATTTAATTAAATTTAAATTTTTAATTTTAAAAATAATTTAAATTCAATTAAATATAAAACTCTATAGGGTCTTCTCGTCTTTTTAATTTATTTTAGCTTTTTAACTAAAAAATTAAATTCTATAATTTAATTAAGAGACAGTTTATATTTCATCCAATCTTTCATACAAGTCATCAATTAAATGACTAATGATTATGCTACCTTTGTACAGTCAATATACTGCAGCCCTTTAATTAAAAATCAGTGGGCAGATTAGACTTTATATTATTTTCAAAAAGACATGTTTTTGTTAAACAAGTGAACATAAATTTTTGCCGAATTCCTTTTAATTACTTAATTTTTATTTTATTTTTTTTTATAACATAAATATACTAATTTTATCATTATATTTAATTTTATATAATTAAAAATTTTTTTTTTATAAAAAAATAAATTTTTCTATTAAATTTTAATTTAAATGAAATTATTTATAATAAATTAAAATTTATTAACAATTTAAATTATATAATTTTCAATTAATTTTTATTTTATTTATTATATTTATTTAAATTAAAGATTATCCCTTAAATTATTAAATTTAAATATTGTATTAATTAATTAATTAATTAATAAATTTTTCATAAATTTTAAATTAAATTTTTTTCTAAAAAAACTAGATATATTTAAGAACGATTTAACATTTCATTTCCAATTAATTATTTAAAATATTTTTACCACAATAACTTTTTTAATTAATTATCTCTCTTAAATTCGAGAATTATTATATTCTTAATATATTTATTAATAAACTCTGATACACAAGATACATTAAATAAAAATTACTTTTTATTAATTTTTTTTTCATTTATTTCAAAATTCTTTTACAATACTAATTCACTATAAATTTTTAAATTATTTCTATTAAAATACTTTAACCCCCATTAAAATATTTAATTTTTTTTTATTTAAAAATGTTTTTATTAATTTTTACACCTATTATTAATTTTTCCCCTCAAATTAATTAAATTTTAATATCTTTTCAATGTAAATGAAATACTTTTTATCAAGCTCTAATTTGTTCTTTCTAGAAACACTTTCCAGTACCTCTACTTTGTTACGACTTATTTCAATTTATTTTTATATGAAAGCGACGGGCAATATGTACATATTTCAAATTTTAATCATTTTATTAAATTAAATAAAATTACATTTAAATCCAATTTCAATTAATTATTACAAATTAATATTCATTTAAATAAATTTATTGTAATCCATTATATTCTTAATTATAATCTGCATCTTGATCTGATTTAATTTAATTCTTAATTTTAAAATATTATTTTTATTTAAAAATATTTTTTTAACAACGATATACAAAATTATAAATTAAGTAAATTTATTCGTGGATTATCAATTATTAAACAGATTCCTCTAAATGAACTAAAATACCGCCAAATTATTTAAGTTTCAATAAATAATTATTTACTATTTTAGTATCATAATTTAAAATTTTAATAATAGGGTATCTAATCCTAGTTTTTAAAAAAATTTATTAAATCATATATCTTAAATAATATTTTATAAAATTAAAATTTCACCTAATAATTTTAAATTTAAATTATATTTAATTATATTAATTAATTTAACTAATAAAATTTAACTTAATCTTTGTTTAACCGCAACTGCTGGCACAAAATTAGTTATTAATTTAAATATTACTAAATATTAATTTCTTAAATAATTTAATATTAATTACTAACAAAAATAAATAATTTATTATTTAAATAAATCAATATTAACACTAAAATTTATATGTAAAATAAACTTTAAATAAATTTTTTAAACTATAAAAATTTTTATTTATATACATTATTTTGCATATAGATTTTTTTTTTTTTTTTTTTATATTTAAATATTTAATATAATTTTTAATTTTATATTAAAATATTTAATATAATTATTAAACATTAAATAATCTCTTTTTTTTTTCTTTCATACTATTCATATTAAAACCTAATTTGGAAATTAAACAATTACAATTCTTAAAAATTATAAAGTATTAATATAATTAATATTAATTCTCTTAATTAAGTTATTGTATTATTAATATATTAATTAATTAAAAATTTAATATATATATATAAATATTAATTATATAAATATTTAATATATATATATATATATATAAATAATAAGATAAATTAAATTTAATTTTTTTTTAAACCATTATTAATAATTTTTCTTATAAATAAAAAAAAAAA